CCCCCTTTTCTTTTCGTATAATTTTGCTTATTATACCCGCTGCTGTAGCATTATAAACATTATTGTTACTCTTGCTCCCGTCGGGATAAATCTGACCCCTTCCTCTGTTCCCGCCTACGTATATGGGATATTTTAAGAAGTGAACGTCTTTCTTAGTAGCAGGGTCCGGGGAAAGAATAGGAAAGGTGATTTCACTATATTTCTGACCAGGCACAGGACCTATCACAAGAATATTTTTTTTAGTAGGGCGGTAACTTTGAAAAGACAGATTTCCTATCTTTTCTTTAATCTCGGGCGAAATACGGTCGGGCGGGGCTAGTTCAAATCCCTCGGGTAAAATAAGAACAGCCCCCACATTTAAAGCTCCTTTTTTACCATTAGCAAGAACTTGTTTCACTTGCAGATCATAGGGAATTCGAACAACTGCTTCAAATACCGTATCCGGAAGTACCGCTTGTGGAACCTCGATATCCACGGGTTTATTAGCTAAATGGCAATTGGCACATACAATACGGCCCGTTGCTTCTCGTGGATTTTCATAACCCTGCTGTGCAAAAACAGGATAGGCATTTGAAATGGGTGCCTGAGTTATTATATATATGATGAGCGATAGGGAAATGGATCGAGTAATCTCTTTCTTTATCGACGAAAAGGTTTTTTTAGTTTGCATGGTCCAATCATTGATCCCGAAATTTTCTACAATAAAATTAGTTAGGTCGCTAGTAGAGTTCCCTATCTATAATTTTGATATTTACTGAAATAAATTTTCTGAAATATTGGAGAAACCCCTTTACTGGGTAGAAAGACTAGGTACAATTTTGAGCGTTTTGCTTATGTACAAACTAACAAATATTATAATTGGGCCGTTAGATAATTTTCAGTCATTCATTGAATGATAAATCACCACAAGTGAAGGAGATACACGATTTAAATAACGAAAGATCCAATATTTAAAAATTGTATCTAAAATGACTGGAAAAGTAGAAACAAGACCGGATATAATTTGATCATTATGAGAAAATCCAAAATCTTTGTAGACAGAGCCAATCATTAATTCCCAACCGTGGGGCGAATGGAATCCTATACATAAATCAGTTAATAAAAGAATAGAAAAAGCTTTTATTGTGTCGCTTAAGTTATATAGGAATTCTTGAACCCAAGAGTTAAGAATAACAAGTTCTTCATTACCTAGAATAGAATAACCACTTAGAATAACGAAACAGATTATATTTGTCGAGAAGTGTAAAATTGTATGGATACGATCCTCATTGTGCATCTTGATCAATTGGGTCGTTTCGTTGTAGATTTCGACGCGAAGCTTTTGTAAATGCGTTTCTGGGTATTCCTTTATCATTTCCTCCAAACGAAGGAGTTCCTCTAAGTCTATGAATTTTTTTATAATACTCTTTTCTTGAATATCATTCAAAAAAATTTCGGATTGCCTAATATCCCACCAATTAGTAATCCAAGATTCCAGACTTTTTTTAAATGAGAGAGAGATCCACCAAGGCAAAAATACTAGAAATGCAAGATATAGAAGGGAAATGAATACTTTCTTTTTTGCCATTTTTTCGGCTGTGAATTTTTGAAGTTTTAATGAACTCAACCCATGCGTCGACTTTATATCATACTAATATTTCTATCAAGCATAAGTTATATCCTAAGTCATCGAGCCCATTAATCTATTTCGAGGTTTTTATTTGTCGTGCAGTAGAGTAGTTAGGTTAGTCCTTGAATCTAGAAAGAATACAGAAATAGAATTAAAGCCCACTTCAAATTAAAAATTTATATTAGTTGGATTTGGAGATGAAAGAACTGCCGTTCTATTAAAAAAAATATCAAATATAAATAAAATATCAAATATTTCAAAAAAAAAAAAATGATAGACACAAAAATTTTCGTTTTAGGGTTGATTCGTATACGTTTACTTTAGCTCGAATAAGCATTCAGAACAAACTTTCGTTACGTTAAGTTATGGTATAGAAAAAAAAGAGGGTTCTGGACTTTTTTACCTGTTGCAAAGGATTCCGTTTTCAGTTACTTTTTATTTTCAAAATACTTCAATCGGTACGCGCAAGAAATAGGCCAATTCAGCAGCTTTTTGCTCAATTTCTTGTGGAGTCAAATTCTCATCAGTACGCGTCAAGGGAATGGCCCCCTGGCCTCTGATTTCCATATAAAGTACCCGACGAGCAAAAAGACCTTCCTTATTTTCTATTCTGATGGACTGAATATCTTTCATAAGGAATCGCAGGAATATGCGACGGTTTTTTCCAGGAAATCCCCAACGAAAAATACACACTATGCCCTCTGTTATATCGAATCGATCATAACCACTACCTATATTCCACAAAATTGTGCACCACAAGTAGGAGCTAATAAAGAGACCCGCGATCCCATAGAAAGACATCACGATCCCCTGCGGAAAAAAATTTATTTGCTGAGAAGGAAGTAAAGATATAAAATTCCTACCAAAATAACTGGAGGTTCCAACCAATACAAATCCTAATGAACCTAAAAAAAGAATGAGGGCCCAACCGAAATTACTTATTTTTCGAGATCCCGCTATAAGTTCTATCCATATACGTTCTGATCGCCAACTCATACTCTCACTAGACCTAGTTGCATTTTATTGGAATTGGAAGAATAACAAAAATAAATTTTATTTTACTTTTTTTGTTTCCGAAGTAACTCGCATCAACCAGCATTACTATGATGTGAACCTTTTATTTTAGAAAAATTCATCGAATTACTTAGATCCCAACTAAAACAATAACATTTCTTTCATACGATTTCCTGTAGATATCCACATATAGATATATTGACTTTACATTTCCGAAATTCTTCTCGCTACGTATTCGCTTGAAAATTGTTATAATCCATTTAATTTAATTTACCCTTATATCATGTTTACGCATACATAAGAGCTTATGCTCAAAAGAAGCCACATGTTATACCCTATTCTACTAAATGGATAGGGGTGTTATGATCAAAGTAAGCTTGAAAAAAAAAAAAAAAATGGATAAGAGTTGTCCCTATAGTATCTAAAAAATCTTGTTTTTTTGAACATGAAGAGATAAAGAAACCATTGCAATTGCCGGAAATACTAAGCCCACTAAAGGCACAAAAATGGAAGGAAAGTTGTTGAGAGTTATCATTGAATGGGTACCTCGATTTAATATTTGTACCTGTTATTTTTATTTATTGTTTTTTGTTTTATATTAATATTTTTATTTTAACCTTCTATTGTTAAAAAGATATTTTCAAATTCATATATAATAATTCAAATAATAATTATATATATATAATTATTATATTATACGAATATTATAAATTAGACTAATATTATAATAAATATATCTAAGTGAGTAGATACCTAAATAAGGAATATATAAGTATATGTTTTATTGAATTTTTTGAATAAGTATTTATTCAAAAAATTCAATAAAAAATGTGTAACTAAAAAATAGGTAAATAAACAGACTTATTTTATTCACCCTTCTACACGTTTCTACACGAAATAGATAATACACCCTTTTTTTTTATTAATATTATTGGTTATTTTCGTGCTCTTGTCTTAGTCTTAATTTTCGTGCTCTTGTCTTAGTCTTAATTTTCGTGCTCTTGTCTTAGTCTTATAAGTTAATAATTTTCATTTCAAAAAAGAAAACGGAATAAATTTTTTGAAATGAAAAAAGAAATTAAAAATTAAGACTATACTCTACAGCTCTATTTAATCTAAGTTTGATCCAAAGGAAAGAAAGCATGTAGTCGAAATAATTCACTCAGAACGTCCTTTAAAGGATTACGTGGTACGATTGAATCGAATAAGCCCTTATGGAATAAATATTCAGCCACTTGTGAATCCTCAGGTACTGTCTTATTCAATGTTTGTTCAATTACTCTTTTACCTGCAAATGCAATGTAAGCGTTGGGTTCGGCAATAATGATATCTCCCAACATACCAAAACTAGCCGTCACCCCACCTGTGGTAGGCGATGTAAGGACTGCGACATAAAATAACTTTTTATTTGATTGATAATCATATAAAGCGGAAGATATTTTAGCCATTTGCATTAAGCTCAAACTTCCTTCTTGCATGCGGGCTCCTCCGGAAGCACACACTAGAATAAGAGGTAAAAGTTTATTGGTAGCATACTCAGCCAAACGTGTGATTTTTTCACCTACTACGGATCCCATACTACCCCCCATAAACTGAAAATCCATAACCCCAATTGCTACGGGAATACCATTTAATTGACCTGTGCCTGTTTGAACAGCCTCGGTTAATCCTGTATTTTTTTGATAAGAATCAATACGATCTTTATAAGGTTCCTCTTCCGAATGAAATTCAATGGGATCCAGAGATACCATGTCGTCATTCATAGGATCCCAAGTACCCGGATCAATCGAAAGTTCGATTCTATCGAAACTACTCATTTTCAAATGACATCCACACTGTTCACAAATATTCATTTTGGATTTTAAAAATTTCTTATAATTTAATCCATAACAATTTTCACATTGAATCCACAAATGCCTATATTTTTGAGTTACATTTAAATTATTAGATCTTATAGTTAAATCACTACCATCTTTGCTAGTTTTGATACTGGAACTCCCGCTTTTACTACTATTTCTGCTTTCGCCACAAATGTAACTATAAATGTAACTATCGCTGTAATTGTCACTATTGCTTAAAATATAACTATCAATACAAATTTGAGACCGAAGATAACTGTCAATGCAACTGGTAATGTGATTATTCCAACTATAATTAGAATCATATACGTAACGGTCGTGTCGATTATCGTCACTTTTAGTTGCATTATTCATATAACTCGAAGTCGGATAACTACAAAACGAACTTTTTAGTTCACTTAGAAAAGAATGGTCGGTGTCAATCTCAAAATTTTTATTTTCAATATCAAAATATATGGAATAACCGTCCTTATTACTATCCATAACGAAAAAAGTCTCATCCGATATTAAATTCCGAA